AAGCTTGATGGATTCACCCTCTGAAACAAGAAGTTCTGGTCCCGGAGGTATAATATCAACGACTGAGTGTCCATCCGATGCATCCGCTATGGTTATTTCATACCCCCCTTTTTCTTTACGTACTATTTTGCTTACCGTACCTGATGCTGTAGCATTATAGACTGTATTGTTACTCTTGCTCCCGTCGGGATAAATCTGACCCCTTCCCCTATTCCCGCCCACGTATATAGGATATTTTAAGAAGTAAACCTCTTTCTTAGTAACGGGGTCCGGAGACAAAATAGGAAAGGTGATTTCACTATATTTCTGACCAGGAACAGGACCTATCACAAGAATATTTTTTTTAGTAGGGCGATAACTCTGAAAAGAAAGATTGCCCATCTTTTCTTTCATTTCCGGAGAAATACGATCGGGGGGGGCTAATTCGAATCCCTCAGGTAAAATAAGAACTGCCCCTACATTCAAGGATCCCCTTTTACCATTAGAAAGAACTTGTTTCAGTTGGATGTCATAAGGAATTCTAACAACTGCTTCAAATACAGTATCGGGAAGTACCGCTTGTGGAACCTCAATATCCACGGGCTTATTAGCTAAATGACAATTGGCGCATACAATACGCCCAGTTGCTTCTCGTGGATTTTCATAACTCTGTTGTGCAAAAATGGGATATGCGTGTGAAATAGATGTCCGAGTTATTACATATATAAATATAATGATCGATACGGAAATGGATCGAGTCATCTGCTCCTTTATCCAAGAAAAGATATTTCTATTTTGCATGGTCCAATCATTGATCCCGAAAATTTCTACAATAAATTGGGTAGGTTGCTAGTAGAGTTTCCTATCCACGATTCTGCTATTTTACTGGAATCCAGGAGGAATTCCTGGATTGGTATAAATATAAAGAATGAGTAAGATTTTTAATGATTTGTTTATGTACGAAGTAAAAAACATTATGAGTAGATTCATATCAGTGGATCATTCTTTAGTCATTCATTGAATGATAAATCACTACAAGTGACGGAGATACACGATTTAAATAACGGAAGATCCAATATTTTAAAATTGTATCTAGAATGACTGGAAAGGTGGAAACAAGGCCAGATATAATTTGATTATTATGAGAAAATCCAAAATCCTTGTAGACAGAACCAATCATTAGTTCCCAACCGTGAGGCGAGTGGAATCCAATACATAAATCAGTTAATAAAAGAATAGAAAAAGCTTTTATTGTGTCGCTTAAGTTATAGATAAATTCCCGAACCCAAGAATTAATAATAACAAGTTCTTTATTACCCAGAATAGAATAACCACTTAGAATAGCGAAACTTATTATATTTGTCGAAAAGTGTAAAATGGTATGGATATGACCTTCATTGTACATCTTGACCAATTGTATCGTTTCTTTGTGTATTCCTATACGAAGCTTTTGTATATGTGTATCCGGGTACTCCTTTATCATTTCGTCCAAAATGAAGAGTTCTTCTAATTCTATGAATTTTTCTAGAACGTTCTTTTCGTGAATATCATTCAAAAAAACTTCAGATTGCCCAGCATTCCACCAATTAGTAACCAAAGATTCCATACTTTTATTAAATGAGAGAGAAATCCACCAGGGCAAAAAGATTATAGATGTAAGATATAGAAGGGGTTTTAGCGCTTTCTTTTTTAGCATTTTTAATCTGTGAATTGTTAATGAAACCACCGGATTCCTTGACTCTATCCAATCTGATATTTCCACGAAACGTGAGTTCTATAACAAGGTATTGAATCCATAGACCTATTCCCTTTTTTTAATTAATTGGTTAGTCCTTGGATCTGGAAACAATATTTTTGTTTTATTATTTCTTCATTAGAAGCAATTGCATTCTTTCTAATGAATGCCCTAACGCGCCACCTCAAGAAATGAATATTTTACGGATTTCGGGGCAAAAGAACCAACCCCCTTACCTAGATCCATTATTTCGAAAAATTTCGCGGGCTACCCATAGCCCGGGAATTTTTTAGGTAAATTTCGGAAAAATATTGATATGATGAAATCAAAAACGAGTAGCAAAAAAAGAGAGAAATAGAATGGTTATAGTTATAAATGATCCAATCTTTATGATTATCAAAAAGGAAAAGAAAGGATAAAAAGAAAGAAACATCAATTGACAAAACAAATAAAGAATTCAATTACACGATATGATACATCTATAGCTAACATATCAATTCAAAATGGACCAAAAAAGATGAATTCTAGAGTCTGCACTGTTCGGATATATGTGATGAATCCATACTTAGTATACTTGTTACTAGTATGAAAAAATGGGGTTGATTTTCATATGCATAAAAAACTTGTTTTGGTGGACAAAAACCACTTTTTTATGTTTTCTGGTTGTTCCATACGCGTCTGCTTTTACTCGAATGAGCACTCTGAAAAACGTAAGTTAAATTGTTATATAACAACAAATATAATTCATGAGGTCTTTACTCAATGCTGCGAAAGCATTCATTCTTCCATTTATTTCAAAATACTTCAATTGGTACGCGCAAAAAGTAGGACAATTCCGCAGCCTTTTGTTCAATTTCTCGTGGAGTCAAATTCTCATCAGTACGAGTCAAGGGAACGGAACCCTGGCCTCTGATTTCCATATAAAGTACACGCCGAGGATAAATACCTTCTTTAACCTCTATTCTAATCGACTGAATATCTCTCATAAGGAATCGAAGGAAGATGCGACGATTTCTTCCAGGGAATCCCCAACGAAAAATACACACTATTCCTTTTTTTCTATCGAATCTATCATAACCACTGCCTACATTCCACGAAATTGTGCACCACAAATAGGAGCTGATGAACAGACCTGCGATCCCATAGAAAGACATCACGATCCCTTGTGGAAAAAAAAGGATTTGCTGAGAAGGAAATAAGGATATCAGATTCCTACCAAGGTAACTAGAAGTTCCAACCAATAAGAATCCTAGTGAACCTAAAAAAAGGATACAGGCCCAACAGAAATTACTTGTTTTTCGAGACCCCGGTATAAGTTCTATCCATATACGTTCTGATCGCCAGTTCATACTAGATCCAGTTGTTTCAGTTTATTGGAATTGAGAGAATAACCCAAATGAATTTGACTTAATTTTTTTGTTCCCGAAGTAACTCTCATCAACTAGCACTATTATTATGATGTGAACCCTTAGGAGTAATTCATCGAATCAGTTAGATATACAAAAATATCCCCTTCATGTGATCCTACTATGGATATCTACATACATATAGATGATACTTTGACTTTCCATTTCATACATCTGCTGACCCCATTTTCAAATAGATATAATGCATTTATCCATATATCATGTTTACACATGCATAACAGCTCTTTCATTTGTGTTCGGAAGAAGACACACGTTGTACCCTATTCCACTAAACAAATAGATAATCGCCAAGTCCGAGTCTTAAAAAAAAATGAGATTAGATCCCATCGAATCTAGACAATCTTGTTTTTTTGAACATGAAGAGATAGAGAAGCCATTGCAATTGCCGGAAATACTAGACCCACTAAAGGCACAAAAAAAGAGGGTAAGTTGAAAGTTGTCATAGAATGGATACCTCGATTTAATATTTGTACCTGTTATAAAGATATCTTATGATAAGTATATCTATTATCAGTATATAATAATAGGTATAGGTACAAGAAATGTAGAACTAAATAAGTGTACCTATTCACCTTTATATATATGTTTATTATTTACTTTAGATTTATTTATATATATTTATTATTATTGTATTGTTTTCTTATACTATACTTATCTTCTAATAAAGAAAAGACAAAAAAAGTTTCTTACTAATTATCAAATCTAACAAATCCGATCCAACAGGGATTCCTAGCAAAAAATGGAAATTATCAGGGAATATAGAAAAATAAATGCAAGATTCCTATTCTCTATTTTCTAAATATATGGAATTATTCAATATATTTAGAATATGTAACGTAATAAGGGAACGTTCATTTTTTATTTGAATAATTTGATAATTAATTCCTTTATCCTGTTTGTTGGTAGAGTCTTCCTGATTACTAATCATGAATATAGGTAGAAATAAAATGGATCTGGAGGAAATAAGAAAAAGTGATTATCAACAACCTTTTTTCCTTTATTAGATCTTATGACCTTAAGTAAAACTCCATGCTTATTATTTTTGTAAATTACTATAAACTAAATACTTGTGCACCTCAAAAAATATAAATAACTGAATTAAATGATCTACTTGATTGGATTTTTATTCAAGGGAAAGAAACCGTGAAGCTGAAATAACTCACTTAGAACACCTTTTAAAGGATTACGTGGTACGATTGGGTCGAATAAGCCCTTATGGAATAAATACTCAGCTTCTTGTGAACCGTCAGGGACTGTCTTATTCAATGTTTGTTCAATTACTCTTTTACCCGCAAATGCAATGTAGGCATTAGGTTCGGCAATAATGATATCTCCTAACATACCAAAACTGGCGGTCACTCCACCGGTTGTAGGAGATGTAAGGATTGATACGTAGAATAACTTTTTATTTGATTGATAATTATATAAAGCTGAAGATATTTTAGCCATTTGCATCAAGCTCAAACTTCCTTCTTGCATGCGCGCTCCTCCGGAAGCACACACTATAATAAGAGGTAGAGATCTATTAGTAGCATATTCGATCAAACGGGTGATTTTCTCGCCTACTACGGATCCCATACTGCCCCCCATAAACTGAAAATCCATAATCCCAATTGCTAGGGAAATACCATTTAGTTGACCTATGCCTGTTTGAACAGCCTCGGTTAACCCTGTCTTTTTTTGATAAGAATCAATACGATCTTTATAAGGTTCCTCCTCCGAATGAAATTCAATGGGGTCCACGGAAACCATGTCCTCATCCATAGCACCCCAAGTGCCTGGATCAATCAAAAGTTCGATTCTTTCTGAACTACTCATTTTCAAATGATATCCACATTGTTCACAAATATTCAGTTTTA